AAGTCATCATTCTCTTTGGTTTGCAAAACCAAAAAATTATTCCGAGAGTCTACAAGAAGATGAAAAAATACGGGATTGTATCAAGAATTATGTACAAAAAAATATGAAAATATCTTCTGGTATCGAGGGAATTGCACGGATAAAGATTCAAAAAAGAATCGATCTGATTCAAGTCATAATCTATATGGGATTTCCAAAGTTATTAATAGAAGGTAAATCTCGAAGAATCGAAGAATTACAGATGAATGTGCAAAAAAAACTGAATTGTATGGGTGGAAAACTCAACATTGCTATTACAAGAATTGCAAACCCTTATGGACACCCTAATATTCTTGCAGAATTTATAGGCGGACAATTAAAGAATAGAGTTCCCTTTAGTAAAGTAATGAAAAAAGCTATTGAATTAACTAAACAGGCGGGTATAAAAGGAGTTCAAATACAACTTGCGGGGCGTATCGATGGAAAAGAACGTGCAAATGTCTATTGGATCAGAAAAGGTAGGCTTCCTCTACAAACCATTCGAGCAAAAATTGATTATTGTTCTTATACAGTTCGAACTTTTTATGGGGTATTAGGCATCAAAATTTGGATATTTGTAAACGAGGAATAATAAACTTTACCTTATCGTTAACGTTGTTAACGTTCTATCTAGCGAAAAAACAAAAAATGAAAAATTCTTCTATTCTTATTCTATTAATATTTAATATTAAATAAATTTTATAAGATTGAATAAAAATTCGATTAATCATTTGATATTAATAGAATTGCTATGCTTAGTGTGCGACTCGTTGCGTTGGTTTATTTTTTTTTTAGAATTCTAACCATTCTAAAAAAAAATAAACCAACTGTAGTAGTAGTATTAATTAATTAATAACTATAGAACTAATAACCAACTCATCGCTTCGCATTATCTGGATCTAAAGAACCAGTCAAGATATAAGTAAAGATATAATATATTGGCGATATCATTATACCAACTGAAACTTTGCATAAAAAAAAAAAAAAAAAGAAAAACGAATCGGATTATGAGTTGTGAAGCAAGAAGAATATATGGATAACTGAAAGGGTGAAAGAAAGAGAGAAAAAGAATATCAATGATATAGAATTCTAATATGTAAGGTCTATGAATCATGTCATAAACGGTAGTGTAATAAAGCATCAATAGCAATCAATAGTAATTAATCCATAATTAGATAACTATATTGATCGAACAAACAAATCAAGAGCCCCGAGTCACTAAAAACTGAGAAGGTTGACTAAAGAAAAAACAAAATGGAATTGGAATTAGAGGCTCCATTGTACAATTAATTGAGACCTAATCATTAAGCGAGAAGCGATGGGAACGACGGAACCAGTGAATGCCTAAGATCTTATTAAAAACAAATCTTAATAATTCGTTAGGTGGGATGGCGGAAGGAACCAAAAACCAATCCATTTATTCTGAGGAATCATGTTCTGAGGAGTCATGGGCTAACCCTACATCTGAAATAGATAATGAAAGAGTAAATATTCGCCCGCGAAAATTTGGATTTTATTGGATTTCTAAATAGAGGCCAATCCGATATGGTAAAAAAAGGAAAAACAAAATAAAGATTCGTTAGAACCTTATAACATAAGAAAACAACATTATCTATTTATATCTAGATAACAAGAATTGTCTATAATAGAAAAAGAATATTTGTAACAAAGAATACTTGTTTAGTTATATATCAAAACAAGATATACAAATTGTCAATAAACCAATAGATTAGATGAAATCTCAAAAAGTCCCACCACGATTCGATATATTATTCATGAAATCCATGTATATTTATATTCTATTTTAATTGTTTCGTTCGCGAGGAGCCGTATGAGGTGAAAATCTCATGTACGGTTCTGTAGTAGAGATGGAATTGAGAAAAAACCATCAACTATAACCCCCAAAAAACCAGATTCCGTAAACAACATAGAGGAAGAATGAAAGGAATATCCTCTCGGGGTAATCATATTTGCTTCGGTAGATATGCTCTTCAAGCACTTGAACCCGCTTGGATCACATCTAGACAAATAGAAGCAGGGCGGCGAGCAATGTCACGAAATGCCCGCCGCGGTGGAAAAATCTGGGTACGCATATTTCCAGACAAGCCGGTTACAGTAAGACCTACAGAAACACGTATGGGGTCAGGAAAAGGATCTCCCGAATATTGGGTAGCTGTCGTTAAACCGGGTAAAATACTTTATGAAATGGGCGGAGTCACAGAAAATATAGCCAGAAAAGCTATTGCAATAGCAGCATCCAAAATGCCTATACGAACTCGATTCATTATTTCGGCATAATAAATAATAATTAAAACCAAAAGAAAAGGTCTTTGGGATGAAAAAAAAAAAACAATTGCAATTGTAGGTTTCTTTTTTTTTTTTGATACACAATATTTCTTTTTTTTTACTTCGCCCTTTGCACTGAAAGAACAGATAAAAAAAATGATATGATTCAACCTCAAACCCATTTGAATGTAGCCGATAACAGCGGGGCCCGCGAATTGATGTGTATTCGAATCATAGGAACTAGTAATCGACGATATGCCTATATTGGTGACGTTATTGTTGCTGTAATCAAGAAAGCAGTACCAAATACACCGTTAGAAAGATCAGAAGTGATCAGAGCTGTAATTGTACGTACTTGTAAAGAACTCAAACGTAACAACGGTATGATAATACAATATGATGATAATGCTGCAGTTGTCGTTGATCAAGAAGGAAATCCAAAAGGAACTCGAATTTTTGGTGCGATCGCTCGGGAATTGAGACAGTTAAATTTCACTAAAATAGTTTCATTAGCACCCGAAGTATTATAAGACGAGACTATGATATATTTATAGTATTTGAATGAAATAGATTAATTAATAGATTGATTATGTGTCACGCATATACCTTTTCTTTTTGTAATTATTATAATTATAATAAAATGCAAAATAAATAAATATAAAAATTAATATATCAATATTTTTAAATATCAATATATAAATAAAAAATAGAATAATTAAAATATATTAATATAATAATGAATTTTAATAATTAATAAAAGAGCATGTTGATTATATCAAAAGTCAAGGGCAACAAGCATTTTAGTTTATCATGGGTAAGGACACCATTGCTGACATAATAACCTCTATACGAAATGCTGACATGAATAGAAAAGGGACGGTTCGAATACCATCTACTAACATCACCAAAAACATTGTTACAATACTTTTCCGAGAAGGTTTTATTGAAAACGTGAGAAAACATAGGGAAAGCAACAAATCTTTTTTGGTTTTAACTCTACGGCATAGAAGAAATAGGAAAGGGTCATATAAAACTATTTTGAATTTAAAACGAATCAGTAGACCCGGTCTACGAATCTATTCTAATTATCAACGAATTCCTAGAATTTTAGGAGGGATGGGGATTGTAATTCTTTCTACTTCTCGAGGTATAATGACAGATCGAGAGGCTCGATTAGAAAGAATCGGCGGAGAAATTTTATGTTATATATGGTAATCTTTCTGATACCCAAATTCTATGAGAAACTTACATACATTTTTGTGAAAAAAGAAAAAAGAGAGAGAAAAAGCGGGTTTATAATATAACTCCACTTACATTAGTTAATACGGGAAAGGTTTTTTTTTAACAGCAATAGAAATAAAATCATGAGTGTTTAATTACTGAATCACTTGCCAACGGTATGTTCCAGGTTCGGTCCTATAATGAAAATAAGATTCTAGATAATGAAAATATAGATTCTAAGTGGTCATGTTTCCGGAAAGATTCGACATAGTTTTATACGTATCCTAACGGGAGATAAAGTAAAAAAAGAAGTAAATAATTTTGATTCAAGCAGAGGGTTATAGACTCCGGAACAAAAATTCGAATGATTATAGTGTTTTTCAACTTCAACATTATTTTTTATGGGGATACAATTAGAAGTTAAAAATTTCAGGAAAGCCTATTCTCTTCCAATAAAAAAATTCGGAATTCAGTTAAGAGTTAAGGAATAACAAATATGAAAATAAGGGCCTCCGTTCGTAAAATTTGTGAAAAATGTCGACTGATTCGTAGACGCGGACGAATTATAGTAATTTGTTCCAACCCAAGACATAAACAAAGACAAGGATAATCTTTCCAAAAAACAAATCAAAAAAAAGGCTTGAGCTTGACCAGATGCACAAAAAAAATGAAAAAAATAGAAAAATAGAAAGGATCCGCTTTTGACATGAAATGGATATATCCATATATCTCTGACTTATATTTATGAGATAATAAAATATGGGAAAACCTATACCAAAAATTGGTTCACGTAGAAATGTACGTATTGGTTCACGTAAGAATGCGCGTAAAATACCAAAGATAGTTATTCATGTTCAAGCTAGTTTTAACAATACCATTGTGACTATTACAGATGTACGGGGTCAGGTGATTTCTTGGTCCTCCGCCGGTACTTGTGGATTCAAAGGTCCAAGAAGGGGGACACCTTTTGCCGCTCAAACCGCAGCAGTAAATGCTATTCGGACAGTAGCGGATCAAGGTATGCAACGAGCAGAAGTCATGATAAAAGGTCCCGGTCTCGGAAGAGATGCGGCATTAAGAGCTATTCGTAGAAGTGGTATACTATTAAGTTTCATACGGGATGTAACTCCTATGCCACATAATGGATGTAGGCCCCCTAAAAAAAGACGTATGTAAAAGAAAAAATAAACATTGAAGAGATTTCAAGAGAAATAAATAATTCAAATTCAAGGATTTGATCAAAATAGATTATTATGGTTCGAGAGAAAGTAAAAGCATCCACACGGACACTGCAGTGGAAGTGTGTTGAATCAAGAGCAGACAGTAAGCGTCTTTATTATGGACGCTTTCTTCTGTCTCCACTTAGGAAAGGTCAAGCCGACACAATAGGCATTGCGATGCGAAGAGCTTTGCTCGGAGAAATAGAGGGAACATGTATCACACGTGCAAAATCTGAGAAAATACCACATGAATTT